ATATATATATATAAAAAATATCAAGGTGGTTTGTTGGTTTGATTAGAAAGTTCTAATCATAAGGATATTGGTACTCTTTATTTTTTGTTTGGATTGTGATCAGGTATGTTGGGTACTGCATTATCTTTGGTAATTCGTTTGGAGTTATCTAAGCCTGGGATATTATTGTCGAATGGTCAGTTGTATAATTCAATTATTACGGCTCATGCTTTTTTGATGATTTTTTTTATGGTGATACCTAGCATGATTGGTGGTTTTGGTAATTGAATATTACCTTTAATATTAGGAGCTCCGGATATAAGTTTTCCTCGTTTGAATAATTTGAGTTTTTGGTTGTTGCCAACTTCAATGTTTTTGATTTTGGATTCTTGTTTTGTTGATATGGGGTGTGGTACTAGGTGGACTGTGTATCCGCCTTTAAGGAGTTTAGGTCATCCTGGTAGGAGAGTGGATTTGGCAATTTTTAGTTTACATTGTGCTGGTTTGAGTTCTATTTTGGGTGGTATTAATTTTATGTGTACGACTAAAAATATGCGAAGAAGATCAATCTCTTTGGAGCATATGAGTTTGTTTGTTTGATCTGTTTTTGTAACTGTTTTTTTATTAGTATTATCTTTGCCTGTGTTGGCTGGGGCTATTACTATATTGTTAACTGATCGTAATTTAAATACTTCTTTTTTTGATCCTAGTTCTGGTGGTAATCCTTTAATTTATCAGCATTTATTTTGATTTTTTGGTCATCCTGAAGTTTATGTTTTAATTTTACCTGCTTTTGGGATTATTAGACAGTCTACTTTGTATTTGACGGGTAAGAAGGAAGTGTTTGGTTATTTGGGTATGGTTTATGCTATTTTAAGAATTGGTTTGATTGGTTGTGTGGTGTGAGCTCATCATATGTATACAGTAGGTATGGATTTGGATTCTCGTGCTTATTTTACTGCAGCTACGATAGTTATTGCGGTTCCTACTGGGGTGAAGGTGTTTAGATGGTTGGCAACTTTATTTGGTATAAAGATATTGTTTCAGCCTATTTTATTGTGAGTTTTGGGTTTTATTTTTTTGTTTACTATTGGGGGTTTAACTGGGGTTATGTTATCTAATTCTAGTTTGGATATTATTTTACATGATACTTATTATGTGGTTAGGCATTTTCATTATGTTTTGAGACTAGGGGCTGTTTTTGGGATTTTTACTGGTATTAGTCTTTGATGAAGTTTTATAACTGGTTATGTTTATAATAAGTTATATATGGTAGTGGTATTTTTTTTAATGTTTTTGGGTGTGAATTTAACTTTTTTTCCTTTGCATTTTGCTGGTTTGCATGGCTATCCTCGTAAATATTTGGATTATCCTGATGTTTATTCTGTTTGAAATGTTGTTTCTTCTTTTGGTTCTTTAATTAGTGTTTTTGCTTTGTTTATATTTATTTTTTTGTTGTTAGAGTCTTTTTTTAGGTATCGTTTGACTTTGTTAGATAATTATTATAATAGAAGTCCTGAATATAGTTATAGAAGTTATGTTTTTGGTCATAGTTATCAATCGGAAGTTTATTTTAGAAGGAGAGGTTTGAAATTTTAGAACTTTTAGTATATTGTGTATTTTTAATTGCAAATTAAAAGGTAAAGAGTTTTATTTAATAAGATAGGATAAATTTAGTCTGGAAGGTTCATATCCTTTGGGTGTTTTCTTGTTGTCTAAAAGATTTAGTATAGAGAAGTATAATTTATTGTCAATAATTAGGGTGAGTCTTTGGATTCTTTAGTATAAAAAGTATAATTGATTTCCAATCAATTGGTTTTAGGAGTTATTGAATTATTTTCAGGGTTATAATTTGGGTTTTTCGGGTAGTATTTTTAGTATTTATATGGATTGATTTCATAGGTTTAATTGTAGTTTATTGTTGGGGGTTTTGGTGTTTGTAACTTTGCTTTTTTGTTTGTTGATTTTTGGTGGGTTTTTTTTTAAATTTAAGGAAATGGAGTATCAGTTTGGGGAATTGTTATGTAGGATTTTTCCAACGTTGATTTTATTAATGCAGATGGTTCCTTCTTTAAGGATTTTATATTATTATGGTTTGATGAATCTTGATAGGAGTTTGACAATTAAAATTGTGGGTCATCAGTGATATTGAAGTTATGAATTTGGAGATATTCCTGGTTTAGAGTTTGATTCTTATATAAAATCTTTGGATCAATTGGATTTGGGGGAGCCTCGTTTATTGGAAGTAGATAATCGTTGTGTTTTACCTGAAGGTATTAGTTTGCGTTTTTGTATTACATCTGCTGATGTAATTCATTCTTGAGCCTTGCCAAGTATGTCATTAAAGTTGGATGCTATAAGGGGGATTTTGAGAATTTTAAGATATAGTTTTCCAAATTTGGGAGTTTTTTATGGTCAGTGTTCTGAAATTTGTGGTGCTAATCATAGATTTATACCTGTTGCTGTTGAGGTGACTTTGTTGGAGAATTTTAAGGATTGATGTAATATTAATTTAGATTAGCTTATTAGTTTAATTAAAATTTTTATTTGTGATATAAAAGATTTTTGGGCTTTGATTGTAGTTTGTTTAAATTTTGATATTGCATATCATTTAAGGAGAATTTTATGGGTAATAAAAAATAGAAAGAAAAAGAAGAGGATTAGTTTGTTTTATTGTTTCAAAATAAAAAATATTAATTTTAGTGTTGATAAGTCGCTTTTTCTGATATCTGTATTTATGTTTAATATTAGAAATTTATATTTTATATAAGTATTTAGGATTAAATAGAATTTGAAGTTTTTTTATTATTAGTTTTATAACTGTTGTTTTTGTTTAGAGTAGGTAAATTTTTTTTTTAATAGATTTTTATTAAATTTATAATTTTGAGATTAGTAGTTTTTGTTAAGTAGTTGATTTGTTGAATATGAATTTTGAAATTGAAATTCGATCAAATGTTTTTTAAAAACTTAGACTTTTGAATAAAGTTGGCTTCTGCCCGGTGAATTTTTAACGGCAGTCTTAGCGTGAGGACATTAAGGTAGCAAAATGATTTGTGCTTTTATTGGGTTCCAGTATGAATGGAGTTATTGGTTGATTTTTTATTTTTTTTTTTTATGAATTTAGGTAAGTATAAGAATGTGCTTTTACAATTATACAAAGATAAGTCTTTGGAAATTCTTTTTTAATGTTATAGTGGTTATATATTATTAAAAAATTTTCTAGGGTAGAATATTATATAGTTTAGAGAGCTACAGGTAGGTTTAGGAATTACTCCAGAGTTAACAGAAAATCATACTTAATCTAGTTCTTATAGTAGAGTAAGTTTTACATCGATGTTGTATTTAGATATATTAAAGGGGAGAAGATTTAATTTTTAAGACTGTTCTTCTTTTAATTAATTTAACGTGATATTAGTTTAATTCATCGTGAGATAGAATTGTTTATCTTGATAATTGTTAATGTTTAATTTTATTAGTACGAAAGGAATATTTTAAAAGTTTAAAACTTTTTGAACAGGGGATGTTCTTTGTTTTCTTTTTTTATGGTTGTATTAGTTGCTTTTTTATTGATTTTGTTGTTGTATGTGATATGTTTTTTAATGAGATTGAAAGAATATAGTTTGAGTAAGGTTAGTTCTTTTGAAAGTGGTTTTTTAAGATTGGTGAAAGTTCAAAATTCTTTTAGTATTCATTTTTTTGTGTTGATGTTGATGTTTGTTATTTTTGATTTAGAAATTGTGATATTTTTGGGTTTGTTGGTAGTTGATGTTTCTTCGGTAGTTAGTTTTTTTATGTTGTTTTTGTTTGTTTTAGGGGGGTTTTATATGGAGTGGTTTTATGGTAAGTTGATTTGGGTAGTATAAATAGATTTTTTGGTTTTTTTGATAGTATTTTTTTTATTAATGTTGTTGTTAATTTTATTTTTTTTACCTAATTTTATATTATTATTAAATTTATTGGAATGGGATTTTCTTAGATTGAAGTTTAGGTTTTTTTTTAATAGGTTGATTTTTTCTGTTATTTTGTTGATAATTACTTTGAGAGTAGTTTTGTTTAGTAGTTATTATTTAAATAGGGAGTTAAATTTTGTTTATTATATAATGATATTGATATTGTTTGTTGGTTCAATATTTATATTGAATTTTAGAAATAGGGTTTTTACTATAATAATAAGTTGGGATTTGTTGGGTATTTCTAGTTTTTTTTTAGTTTTATTTTATAGGAATTGAGATAGAAATTCTGGTGCTATGAATACGGCTTTAACAAATCGTATGGGGGATTATTTTATTTTTTGTTTTTTTAGTTCGTCATTGTTTAGAAGATATTATTTTTTTTCTTTTAGTTTTTTTGTAGGTGGGGGTTTGTTATTGTTGGTTTTTACTTCTTTTACTAAAAGGGCTCAATATCCTTTTAGTAGTTGATTGCCAAAGGCTATGAGTGCTCCTACTCCTGTGAGTTCTTTAGTTCATAGTAGGACGTTAGTAACTGCTGGTTTGATTTTGTTAATAAATTTTGATTTGATAATCAATAATTTTGTTGTTATATTGTTTTTGTTGTTGTTTGGTTTGTTTACGATGTTTTTTTCTAGTGTTGTGTCTTTGATTGAAGAGGATATAAAGAAAGTAGTGGCTTTGAGAACTTTATCACAGATGGGTTTTATAATGTTTACTTTGGGTATGGGTTTACATTTTGTTTCTTTGTTGCATTTATTGAGGCATGCGTTGTTTAAAAGTTGTTTATTTATGCAAGTGGGTTATATAATTCATATAAATTTTGGACAACAGGATGGTCGTTTTTATGGTAATAATGGTAGATTAAGGATATTTGTTCAGTTGCAAATGATGATTACTTTATTTTGTTTATGTGGTTTGTTTTTTACTAGGGGTATAGTAAGGAAAGATTTAGTTCTAGAGTTGTTTTTTTTTAATAGTTATTATATAATATTGGGTTTATTTTTTATAATTTCTGTTTTTTTAACTTTTGGTTATAGTTATCGTTTGTGAAAAAGTTTGTTTTACAGGTTTTCTAAGGTGGTGATAGAATTTGGCAGAAGTTTGGTGATAAATTGTTTAAGTTTGTGTTTAATTGTATTTTCTGTGATTTTTATATATTGAATAGGTGTAAATTTGTTGTGTTTGCCTAGATTTTTTTTGTATATGGATGTTTATGTACCATTGTTGTATATTTTTTTAATTTTTATATTTTGTTATTTGTTTATTAAGCTTTTATTGAAGGAGTTATTTTATAAGTTTTTTGTTGATTATTATGCTAAGATTTTTTCTTTTGTTGGGTTGAATTTTAAATTTGTTGATTATGGTTTGACAAGATTTGGTGTTAATGTTTTTTATGTTTTTAGAATTTTTAGAAAATTATTTGTTGAAATAGTAAGAAGAATAGGGTATAATAGTTTGGTAATTATAATTTTTTTTGTTTTTTTAGTTTTATGGGGTCTTAGTTTAAGTTAAAATATATGATTTGCATTTATAAGATTTAGATTCTATATAAGGGAGTGTGAAATTTTGTTGTTAATAAGTGTATTATATAATATATATATAATATTATATAAAATTTATATATAAATTTTATATAATATTTTATAAAAAAATGAACAAAGTTCAATATATTGATTATAAATGTAGTGTTTGGGTCACTGAGATTGTTTACTGAGTTGAATTCATAGTTTATCAAGAATAATTCATTTACGATGAGTAGGTAGTGAGTTCTGTAGATTTTATGTTATTGTTTTCTTTATTTTTTAGTGTGATGAGTTATATAAATAATGATCCTATTAAGAGGAGTTTTTTTTTGATTTTTTCGATGTTGTTTTGTATGCCTATGATGTCTTTTGTTAGATATGTGTGATATTCTTATTTTGTTTGTATACTTTTTTTGAGTGGGATTTTTGTGATTTTAGTTTATTTTTCTAGTTTGTCGAGTTTTTTGGATTTTAAGATTTATTTTTGATTAGTGGGGTTGATCTTAACTTTATTGTATTTTACTTTGTTTGAGGATTTTTTTTTTGTTGGTTTTAGTGGTTTAACTGTTTTTTATTATGAATTGAATTTTTTTTTGTTGTTTTACTTGGTTATTATTCTTCTGTTTTTTATAAGGTTTGTTAGTTATTATTTGAGTTTTTCTGGAGCTTTGCGAAGAGTATAGATTATTTTTTTTTTTATTAGATTGATGATGTTGTTTTTTAAATGGTATCGTTTTATTTTTATTTTGATTTCTTTGGAATTTTTAATAATAAGGGTTTTTGTTAAGTTTTTTGGATTTTTTGGAGGAATGATGTTTTTTTTTTTTATGTGTCATTCGGTGATTTCTAGAATTTTAGGTATTGTTATTATGGTTGGTAGTGTTAAGTTTTATGGAAGTGATTTGAGGATTTTTTATAGATTTAAGTTAAGTGGAAACTATTAATTTTCAAAATTAAAAATGTAGTCTATATTAGGAGATAATAGTATAATTTTGTATATTTTATTTTCAATAAAATGGTGGGTATCTTATAAGGATTTCTTTTATGGATTTTAAATTTGATTATGGTTTATTAATGATTAAAATGTTATTATTTAAGTTTAATTTATAAAGTGGGCAATGGTATTTTACCCCGGCAATTAATTATTTGTATAATATTAGTTCCAGAATAATCGGCTATGCTATTAGAATTTAAGCTTTATTTTTGTTGGGACATGAAATTTTTTTATTGTTTTTGTGAATTTTAGGTAAAATTAAAATTTGTGTTTGAGTATTTTTGTGTCATTAAGATTTTGGAAGCGAATTAGATTAGTACCTAATTAGTAAAAAATTAAATGTTCAGGAGTAAAGTGGTATTTAAACTGAAAGAATATTGGCAGATTTTCTAAATTATCTTTGGAGGTTGAGTGATGATTGAGAACCCTCATTAACTACTTAATTTTTTGACTCATGTATGATCGTTTATTTTAAGCTTAAGGTTTAGGATTTTAGAGTTTTGACTGTAAAAATAGATATATATTTGGTTGATGATTAAGTTAATTTGACCTACAATATTTTAAATTGTGGATTATTAAATTAGTATTAGTATGAAATTGTAAAAGACAGTAAAAAAGTTTTTATATCTTTTTGAAGAGTATTTAGAAGTGGTACAAATCATCCATCAATTGTCCATAGGGGAGTAAGTTGTAGTAAAGTAGATTTAGGGGAACCTGAATCTAATATTAAACTAAAGGGAGTGTTTTGAAAACATTCTGTAAGGGTTTCCTTGTAGTTTTAGGAGTTAGTTTAAGTGGAGAATTATTGATTGTTGATCAGAGGGTGTACTCTTAATTGGAAAGAATTTATTTTAATGATAAAATATTAGATTGTAAATCTAAAGATTGTGTTCTTGTTGTTATTGGTTTTTTTTATATTTTTTTTGATAATGGTTTTTATTTTGCAATCTGTGGCTTTTATTACTTTGTATGAGCGTCATTTATTGGGAAGTAGGCAGATTCGTTTGGGTCCAACTAAGGTTAGTTATATAGGAGTTTTGCAGGCATTGTTGGATGGTGTTAAGTTGTTGAAAAAAGAGCAAATTTTACCTCTTTTTACTTCTGATTTGGTGTTTTTGTTAGTACCAGGTTTGTCTTTTGTTTTGATGTATTTGGAATGATTTTTATTACCTTATATTTATAGTTTTTTGAGGTTAGAATATTCTTTATTGTTTTTTTTATGTTTGTTAGGTTTTAGAGTTTATTCGGTTATAATTAGTGGTTATATTAGTAAGTCTAAATATGGAATAATTGGTGCTTTACGAGCGAGAAGTCAGAGGGTTTCTTATGAGATTGTTTTTTCTATTTATTTGCTGTCTTTAATGTTTGTATCAGGTTTGTTGATGTTTAAAAAAGGGTTTGAGTTTTTAATGTTATTTATGTATTTGCCTTTTTTAATTATATTGATTGCTGAATTAAATCGGGCTCCTTTTGATTTTGCTGAAGGGGAAAGAGAATTGGTTAGGGGATACAATGTGGAGTTTGGAAGGGTGGCTTTTGTTTTGTTGTTTTTGAGAGAGTATGGAAGTTTAATTTTTTTTTGTGTTTTATATTCTGTTTTGTTTTTTAATTTTTCTTTGTTGATGGTTTATTTTATGTTTTCATTAATGATTTTTATTCGTAGTTCTTATCCACGTTATCGTTATGATTTGATGATAAAGATGTTTTGATTTAAGTTTTTGCCTGTTTCTTTGGTTTATTTGTTTTTTTTTTTTATTATTGGTTTATTTTAATTAATTAATCAAGTTTTTTTATTGGATGTATTTTTGTTAGTTTTTTTATTGCAGTATATATTTTGTTTTGAGGAGAGGGTATTAGGTAGTTTTTTTAAAAAGTTTTTGTTTGTGTTGTTGAATGTTTTTAGTTATGATTTAAGTTGTTCTATGAGTTATTTGATTTCTTTTTTTACTTTTATTATTTTGTTAGTGTTTTGTTTTGGTGGATATTTTTCTTATTCTTTTTGTGTTTGTGGAATGTTAGAATTTACTTTGTTATATGCTTTAGTGGCTTGATTAGCTACGGTATTAGTTATGATTTCGGGAATGAAAATTTCTGTTTATTTAAGTAAATCTGGGGATAAATTTCTGAAAACTTTTAGGATGTTGTTGGTGGAAGTTGTTAGGGAATTGTCTCGTCCTATAGCTTTGACTATTCGTTTGACGGTCAATGTGATGGTGGGTCATTTGATTGTAGGTTTTTTGTATAGAAGAATTGAAAGAGTTTTGGGTGATATTTATGTATGGTTAATGGTTTTGGTTATTATGATGGAATGTTTTGTTTTTTTTGTTCAGAGTTATATTTTTTCTCGTTTGATTTATTTGTATTTAAGTGAATAATGGGGTGTTAACTTAAGTTTAAAGTGTTAGATTTTTAATCTAAAAATGTTGTTCACATCTTGGTTAATATAGCATAAGAAATGTATTTGTTTTAAGAGCAAAAGATAGTAAATTAATTGATGAGTTGTTTAAGTCTTCTAAACTTATATTAGGTGTTCCTGCTCATTATTGTATATATTGTTTTTTTTTATGGTTTTAATAATAAGTTTGTTTGTTATGTTGGTTAATAATATTTTTTTTTGGTGAAGAGTATTTTTGATTATAACATTGTTGATTGTCTTTATAAATAAGAAATTTTTAAGGTATAGTAGAATTTTTAATTATTTTGTTTTGCAGGAAAGTCTTGGTTTAATTTTTTTATTGTTATATTCTAATGGTTTTTTACCTATGTTAATTATGATAGTTAAAATTGGGGTAGCTCCGTTTCATTTTTGATTGTTTAAGGTTATTGAGGGTATATTTGGTTTTAATTTGTTGTGGTTTTTAACAGTTCATAAATTGCCTTTTTTGTTGGTATTTTTACAGTTATTTTATTTAGATATGATTTATTTTTTGTTGGTTGGGTTGTTAGTGTGTTTGTTTCAATTATTTATGTTAAAGTCTTTTAAGAAATTATTATTGATTTCTACTGTTGAATCTTTTAGATGGATTGTGTTGAGAATGGTGATGTCTTTTTTTAATGTATTATACTTGTTTTTTTATTATTTGATTTTAATAATGTTTTTGATTTATAAGTTTGATAAGAATGAAGGTTTAATTGGATTGAGTTGAGAATTGGTATTAGTATTTATAAATATACCTTTTAGAATTAGTTTTTTTATTAAGATTATTTCATTGATAGAATTTTTGAAAAGTTTTGGTATTTATATGATTTTAATTATATTTTTAATGTTTTTAAGGATTTTGTCATTAAGTTTTTGATTAGTATTTTTGAGAACTAAGAAGTTGTTGTTTGGTAAATATAGTGTTATTAGGATGATTTATAGTTTTCCTTTAATGATGATAGTGTTGTTATAAAATTTTTGTTAACACTTTTAGTAAAATGTTATTACGTTATCTTGATAAGGTAGAGTTTAAAGGTGGAAAATGTTAAATAGATAGTCTATGTTTGATTACGGATCATAAAGGTGAACATTTTTTGTAATTTAGTTTAGTAAGAATTTTTATTTTTGGTGTAAAGGGGTTAGATTACAGATTCTTTTAGTTTAATTATAAAATGTAACTTTGAAGAGGTTGAGATGAAAGGAATGTTGGATAAACAGAATTTTAGGAAATTTTTTAATTCTTTGTTGGTTACTTTACCTAGAAGGAAAAGTTTAACTCTAGGTTGAAATTATGGTAGGATGTTGGGAATGATTTTGGTTTTTCAATTGTTAACTGGTTTATTTTTATCTTTTTATTATGTTGCGGATGGTTTGGTGGCTTTTGATTCGGTTCATTATATTATGTCGGATGTTAATTTAGGTTGGTTATTTCGAATTTTTCATTTTAATGGGGCGAGTTTATTTTTTATTTTTTTATATTTGCATATTTTTAAGGGTTTATTTATAGTTAGTTATCGTTTGAAAAAAGTTTGAGGAACAGGATTATTAATTTTTTTATTGGTTATGATGGAGGCTTTTATGGGTTATGTTTTAGTTTGGGCTCAAATGAGATTTTGGGCTGCAGTAGTGATTACTAGGCTGTTGAGTGTTGTTCCTATTTGAGGTCAATTAATTGTAATATGGATTTGAAGGGGTTTTGGAGTGACAAGATCAACTTTAAAGTTTTTTTTTGTTTTGCATTTTTTATTACCTTGGTTATTGTTGGTTTTGGTTATGGTACATATGATTTTTTTGCATAGGACTGGTAGAACTTCTAGTTTATATTGTCATGGTGATTATGATAAAATTAGTTTTGGTCCTTATTATTGAAATAAGGACTTTTATAATTTGTTAGTTTTTTTTATTTTTTTTTTGTTGGTTTTGTTGAAGCCTTTTTATTTGGGAGATCCCGAAATATTTGTTGAAGCTGATCCTATGATAAGACCAGTTCATATTGTGCCAGAATGATATTTTTTGTTTGCTTATGCTATTTTGCGGGCTATTTCCAATAAGGTTGTAGGTGTTTTAGCTTTATTGATAAGAATTTTGTCGTTTTATTTTTTTTTATTGATTAGTAATTATACATCTTGTTTAGTGAATTTGAATAAGTTTTTAGTTTTTATGTTTATTGTAGTTTCTGTATTGTTAAGTTGATTGGGTCAGTGTTTAGTAGAATATCCTTATTATATTTTAAGTTTGATTTTTTCTTTAGTATATTTTTTTTTAATTTTTTTGATATTATTGGTTTATAGGTTTAGAAAGAATTTATTTTTTTAACACAAGTAGTATAGTATGTATATTGAATTTAGGTTTTGAAGGAAATAATTTGTGTTTTGTATCATAATTTTCATATTTTAAGGTTATCGAGTTATGCTTTTTATTTATTTTTTAGGACTTTGAGTGTTACTAGTTCTTTGGTTTTATTTTTTAAATTTGGGTTGTACTTACCTTTTGTATTTAGGTTATTGGTGTTGTTGTTTGTTTCCTTTTTGTGGGGTAAGGATATTTCTTTAGAAGGTCTGAGAGGATATCATAATTTTTTTGTTATGAGGGGTTTTAAGTTTGGTGTAATATTGTTTATTTTTAGAGAAATTATATTTTTTTTTGGAATTTTTTGGGTATTTTTTGATTCTGCATTGGTGCCTGTTCATGAATTAGGTGGTGACTGGTCATCTTGTGGTTTATTAATGGTTAATCCTTTTGGAGTGCCTTTATTGAATACTATTATTTTGTTAAGTAGAGGGGTTAGGGTTACTTGAGCTCATTATAGTTTGTTAAGTAATAAAAGATGCTCGAATAGAATGGTGTTGACTTGTTTATTGGCTTTTTATTTTACTTTGGTTCAGTTAATAGAATATATGGAGGCTAGATTTTCTATTTCTGATGGTATTTATGGTAGAATTTTTTATTTGTCTACTGGTTTTCATGGTTTGCATGTTTTATGTGGAGGTGTGTTTTTATTTTTTAATTTATTGCGTCTGATGAAGGGTCATTTTAATTATAATCACCATTTAGGATTAGAATTTGGGATTTTGTATTGACATTTTGTAGATGTGGTGTGATTGTTTTTATTTGTGTTTGTTTATTGATGATCTTATTGCTAGAGTAGTTTAATTTGAGAATTTTTGATTTGTAATTAAAAGGTTTGGCTAGTTTTGATGAGAATTTTACTGTTTGGTTTTGTTATATTTTTTTATCCTTATTTATTTTTTTTTGTTTTTATTTTTATTGGAATGTTAATGATAAATAGGATTTCGTGAATAGGCTTATTTATTTATGTGGATTCTAATGTGTTTGTTTTGTTAGTTTTAATAATGGTGTTTATTTACGGGTTAGTAATTATTAGAGAATTTAGTAGAAGTCTTAAATATTTAAGGATAGTGTTGATTTTATTTTGTTATTTTTTTTTTGTTTCTAGAAATATGTTGATATTATATATATTTTTTGAATTATCAATGTTTCCAATCTTAGTGATGATTTTAGGATTTGGTTCACAAATTGAAAAAATTGGATCTAGATATTACTTATTATTTTATACTACTTTTTGTTCTTTGCCTTTTTTGTATGTTTATTTTAAAAGGTTTTTTTATCTTAGTTATAATTATTTTGATTTTTTTTTATCTTGAGAAATAATGTTTATTTTATCTTTGAGTTTTATGGTAAAGTTTCCTGTTTATTTTTTGCATTTGTGATTACCTAAAGCTCATGTAGAAGCTCCTACTACGGCTAGAATATTGTTGGCTGGATTATTGCTGAAATTGGGAACGGCAGGTTTTTTGCGTATTTTGGGTTCTTTAAATTTTTCTTATAATAATTTTTGGTTGTTTTTGTCATTGTTAGGAATGATTTTGTCTGCTTTTAGGTGCTTGTTTCAAAGGGATTCTAAATCTCTAGCTGCTTATTCTTCTGTTACTCATATAAGATTTTTGTTGTTGTCAATAAGAGTTTTATTTATTAGAGGTAAAGTGGCTAGGGTTTTGATGATGTTAGCACATGGTTATACGTCAACTTTGATATTTTATTTAATTGGGGAGTTTTTTCATGTGAGATCTAGACGAATAATGTATTTTTTAAATGGATTGATGGGGTCTAGTATAATTTATAGGTTGATTTTTTTTTTAGTATTTTTGTCTAATAGGGGGGTACCACCTTCTTTATCTTTTTTGTCAGAGTTTATAATTATTGTTAATGTTATTTTGTTGAGTAAGATTTTTTTTTTATTAGTACTGGTTTATTTTATAGTATCTTTTTATTATAGTGTTTATTTAATTGTTTGTTCTAGTATGGGGGGGAAATTTTTGAGTTTGTTAAGTTTCAAAGTTGGTTATAGTGTACCGATGGTGATTATAATATTTAACATTTTTTGATTGTCTTTGATTTATTAGTAGGCTCTTAGAGCTTTTTTTTTTAATAAGAGTAAAATTTTGATGGGAAGAAAAATTCTCTTAC